TGAACCTATACCAAAGGTTTAGAAGACCTCTGTCCTATCCATTAGACAATGGACGCTTTTCATTTCATTCTTATTTTTTTGCATTTTTGACTTTGACTTTTTTATTTCTTGTTCTGAAAGATGATACAATTTTTTCAATTGCATATTCAACTCAATAATGCTGCATTAATTCTTATAGAATAGAGAGAGCGGGTAGCGGGAATCGAACCCGCATCGTTAGCTTGGAAGGCTAGGGGTTATAGTCGACGCTGGTTTATCATTTTTAACGTCTCTAATTCAAAACCGAACATGAAACTTTAGTTTCATTCGGCTCCTTTATGGAAAATGGAGAAATTCCCAGATAAAAATTTAAGGTGATAATGAAATAAAAAAATTTCAACCATAACATCTATGTCAGCTTTTTGTATGAATGCATTCAATTCAAACCAACTTGCTTTCTAGATGATCCTTCTAGAAGAGGAGATTCAAACAATTTTTCTAGTTACTTCGTTCTCTATTTCTATTTTAAAAAATCCTAAGGAAAAGTTTTTTGTTTCCACCGAGCTCAAAGAAAGATCTTGATTGAAGCCTCTAGTAAACTAGAGTCATCATTTAATAGCCATTTTGCCTCGCAAAAAAAGAAATATAGAATATGAAGATTTAGTTACGATTAGAAACTCATTTTTATATCTTTATCCATGGATTTTTTACTTATACTCATTCAATTGGAAATATTCGTCCAATAAAAAAATTCATGTTTCGTAATTTCATAATCCAAAATTTCTAGTTTAAATTGACCTTTGGATACAAATTACGAGAATGTATAAGTCTCTTCAACTTTTTCATTGAAGTTAAGGGATTAATTCCTTTTTAGAAATAAAGTTTATAATCGGAATAGTAATCAAACCGGTAGACCCCTTAACTATTTAAGGGATTAATAGAACGAATCACACTTTTACCACTAAACTATACCCGCTACAGTTCGATTATTATATTGAAATCTAACTTTTGTCGAACACTGAAACTGGACATAATGTAATTAAGATCATCAAGATAAGAAAAAAAATCATTTAATTTAGAGTATTGGCCTTTTTCGTAGGAGGATTAAGTGAGATTCCGAAAAGATAATTAAAAAAGGAAAATCAAATAACAAATAACAAAGCTCGATTTTTTCCCGACGGAGTTGTGAGATATGGTTTAAGAAAATATCTAAGGCTATAATGAGCAATTTTAACATAAAAAATTGTGCGATGAAAAAATGAAGAAAAATAAAGGGGAAGAAAAGATAATAAGAAACGGCAGGTTGGTTCTATATCTAGAGAATAAAAAAAAGGTCTTTTTTCTTATTGTTCTTTCTTTTGCTTCACTAACAATCATTTATTTAATCAGATAAATTAAAAATCATTTTTTTTTTAAAGGGGCCTGGCGAAGTAATGATCAGGCCAGGCCGCGGGAATCCCCAAAATTCCTTTATTTCGGTCGAAAAAGTCTTTCTTTATATATTTAAGAGTGTTTTTTTTTTTTTTTTAATATTCATTCTATCATTTTTGTTATTTTTTGTTTTTTTATTTCATTTCTTTAGTTTAAAAATGGATATATTAAGTTGTTTTATATTTAGATATTTAAAATTAATTTTAATGGAACTTTTTTTATGTTTTTTTTTATCCAACTGATTGGAATTTCTTATAAAACTTAGAGTTACTGTTGGATTACACAATAACAACTTGTCTATTTTGGAGACATATATTATTGTTATATATCTTATATAAATCTTATTGTTATGTTATATAGTTATATTATATTTTATAGTTCGAGTTCTAAATTTTTTTATTATTAATTCAAGTTTATTACATCTTTTTTTTACATAAAAAAAAGATTATAATAAATTTAATATAAAAGTTGTATTTGAAAAGTTAGTATTTGGTTTAGTTTCAAGGGGGAGAGATGGCTGAGTGGACGAAAGCGTCGGATTGCTAATCCGTTGTACGAGTTATTCGTACCGAGGGTTCGAATCCCTCTCTTTCCGTGTTCCATTTACATTGATGATTTAATCTTAAATGTTCTCTTTTTTTTTTCTTTCTAACTTCTCTATTATTTTAATTGAATTTTCAAAATAGAACTCATTTTTTTATTAGAATTCTAAAATTTTTATATTCTTTTGAGTTTCGATTTAAATTTATAGATGAAAAATAAAGAAAAACCCTTTTTTAGTCTTCGCGCCCAGGATTACGCCCTGGATCGTTAGATAGGAATCCGAAAATAAACAAAGAAACAAAGAATATCACTACTGTGTAAACAAAGAGTTTGAGAGTAAGCATTACAAATCTCCAAGATCTTTTTTTTTTAAGAGAATAGATTCTCTATTTTTATACCGCATAACCCATATTTGGTTTAACGCCGAAAGTCGTTTTAAAAAATGTTAAAGTGCCGTTTTTTGTATTTTGTAATTGGGATATAAATAAAGAAAAAATAAGTTATTATTATCTTATCTATTATTTTCTTACTTATCAATAATTTTTTTATACCCATTTGTTCGTTTATCGAAAAAAAAGAGTTTAGACTATAAAACGAGATAATGCGGGTTGTGTCTATCCAATCCAATCCAATAATAAAAATATTTGAATAGACTTAATTGAATTGAAGGGTTCATACTCTAATACTTGCTTGATCTTATCAATTTTTTAGTAGTAGAGAATCTTCTTTCTTGAAAAAAGCATTCATTTTTATAGGATAAGATGAAAGATCTCAGCGAAAACTTACAGCAGCTTGCCAAACAAAGGCTAAAAGAAAAAAAAAGAGAGGTATGACTGGCATAAAATCGACGATTGGGCTCAAAAAAGCATAGGCCTCCGGTAATTTGGCAAAGAAACAACTACTCGAATAAAGAGCCGAATTAAGACAGATAAAACTAAAGATATTAAGCATAACAGACATTTTGTTTTTAAAAAAATTGCATTTTGTTTGAGTGAGTAAGTTCAAAAAAAAACGAAGTTACTCACTCAATCAAAAAAACTTCCATTCTCAATAGAGAATGGAATAAATTCTACTTTCATATAATATCTTAATGTAATTATCGGTAATGATCAATAAATTCTTTTTTTCTATGTCTACATGTGTCGAAGGGAAAATCCGAACACCATAAAAAAGGAGATTCTTTGGCTAGTTGTGCGGGAATTGACGAACAATCAACAACACTATTAGTGTTTATTAGTGTCGAAGATAAATCTAAGTGGGGCGTGGCCAAGTGGTAAGGCATCGGGTTTTGGTCCCGCTATTCGGAGGTTCGAATCCTTTCGTCCCAGAGCAGATGTAATTATAGTTAATAAGAAAGATTTTTTCTTTTCTGTTTCTAAAGTGTAAGATTGACTAGAGTTTGACTCTTTTGTTTAACGATTAGAATCAAAAAAATGCACATATTTCAAAAATTCACAAAGATAAGAGTTCAAATGACACTTAAATAAAGGCGAATTTGTTGGCATTATACAATACACGAATTTGAATTATAAAAAGTTGTTACTTTACCTATAATATATCCACCCCCTATAATTTTAATATATGATATGAATTATGACTATATAATATAGAAATATTCATATATCATTCTAGAAGGAAGTTTGTTCTTTTTTGTTCATTTTTTTTTTTTCAATTTTTTCCTAAAAAAACGGGAGATATACTCCATATCTAATATATCTAATCTCTGTAACAACTGTTTTAATTGCACCAATGACTATTCATGATTCGATAATTGAATCAACCGCAGACCGGTTCCAAATTTGAGGAATGTTATGGTAAAACTTCGTTTGAAACGATGTGGTAGAAAGCAACGTGCGACTTGAAGGACACGATCTGTTGTGGATTCTTATATCCACCATTCTATAATAAAGGATGCTCTTGACTCGACATCTTTTGCTCTGTTCCACCCGAACCCGGTATTTCTTGTTTGTTGGGGTGTAATGGAAATAGTATATGGTGGAGCTCGAGTAGAAAGTATGAGCTATTTCTCAAGGGAGAGGAGTCTAGGGTTAGTGTCAATCAAAAGACAAAGTTGGAACAACTTCGTAAGTTATCTTTGACATAGAAATCGAAAGGATCCAAATAAAGCAAATTTACAATCCCAAAATCAATTTTGATAAAACCTTTTCGAGTAAATTGATTTATATATATCGTGCGTAAATTAGCCGTTCATATGATTAGATTCTTTGAGATAAATAAATAACAAAAAGGTATGTTGCTGCCATTTTTGTTTTTGAAAGGATTAAAAATCAACGAAGTAATGTCTAAACCCAATGATTCAAAAAACAAGATAAAGGCTTCCGGAACAAGGAAATACTCTTTTTATTTTTAATTGTCGCAAGAATTGGATCAGAATACCGAATTCAAATCGATTCTAAATGAGACAAAACAAAGGGTATTTGAGACTGCTCAATAAATGCGAACTGCCAAAGGATTTTTTCTTTTAAGCTATTTGAAAGTTATTCAACTTGAGTTATGAGTATACAAATGATTTATTTGAGGAAAGTAAAAGTAAAGGGCTTAATTCTTAGTTGAATTCATTTTAATTTGATGATTTTGTGGACTTATTTGATTGGCCATTATAATTTATATAGACACAACTTTGAATTATACATAATCTTGAATCATTGTTCTTGAGCCGTACGAGGAGAAAACTTCCTATACGTTTCTTAGGGGGGGTTTATCTATCCCAATGAGCCGTCTATCGAATCGTTGCAATTGATGTTCGGTCCCGAAGAGAGGGAAGAGATCTGCAGAAAGTGGGTTTTTATGATCCGATAAACAATCAAACTTATTTAAATGTTCCTGCTATTCTAGATTTTATTCAAAAAGGCGCTCAACCGACAGAAACTGTTTATGACATTTTAAAGAGGGCAGAGGTTTTAAAATAATTTCGATTAAATCAAACGAAATTCAATTAATGAATAATAAAAATTTGATTCAAATAAAATAAAAAATGAGGTTCTAATTTGCTAGAACTTTTTTCTTCCTTTTTATGTAGTGCTAATCCAACACAAGTTTTCTTATATAATTTCATTTCGCTTTTTTCTATTTATATATTTAACGTATTTATGGATATATCATATACTCATTTTTTATTTTATTTGAATTTGAGTCGATTTTCAATAAAAAAAAAGAAAACGAAAGATCTTTATATATTAAAATTGATTTTGTTAATATTCATATTGACAAGAATGTATTGAACAAATATAATTCAATTGTGAATTAAAAAAATTAAATGGTTTGTTATGTCTTCTGCCCAATACAACTTTTTTGATCTCGATTCTATCTACATAACATAGCTATTATGGGGGTTGCTAACTCAACGGTAGAGTACTCGGCTTTTAAGTGCGGCTAGGATCTTTTACATATTTGGATGAAGCAAGGGATTCGTCTACACCATCGGTAGAGTTTATACGACCACGACTGATCCTGAAAGGAAATGAATGGAAAAAAGAGCATGTCGTATCAATAGAGAATTCGTAGACTATTTCATTCTTATCAAATCGGTACAAAACTTTATTTGAATTCGTGGAAGGAAATGCAATGAATTCAGAGTTGGGTCGATTGAATAAATGGATCGAACCCTATCCTTATGGGTTCGAATTTTGTGGAAAGAATGAGCAACGAGCTTATCTTCGTAATTTGAATGATTACCCGATCTAATTAGACGTTAAAAAAACTTAGTGCCTGATGCGGGAAAGGATTATCCCACGTGTGGATTTTTTTTTAGTGAATCCTAATTATTTTAGACTGTCCATTCTCCATATGGAGATGGACGTGAATGTGTAGAAGAAACAGTATATTGATAAAGATACTTTTTCCAAAATCAAAAGCGCGATTGGGTTGAAAAAATAAAGGATTTCTTACCAAAGTCTTTTTTTATTAAGAAATAAAAAAACGAATTAGATGGAAAAAAGAGAGAGTCCATTGATGAACTAACCTATTTCCGAGGTAGCTAAAAAAAGACCTTGTTTTGACTGTATCGCACTATGTATCATTTGCTAACCCCAGAAACCCCTTTTTTTACTTTTAAATTTAGGTATCAGTTTTAATGGAAGAATTCCAAGGATATAAAGAACTCGAAAGTTCTTGGCAACACAACTTTTTATATCCACTTATATTTCAGGAATATATTTTTTCGTTTGCATACGCTCATGGTTTAACTAAATCTATTTTGGTGGAAACTTCAGGCGATAGGAAATATAGTTTACTAATTGTGAAACGTTTGATTACTCGAATGTATCAACAGAATCATTTAATTCTTTCGTCTAATGATTTTAACCAAAATGACTTTTTGGGGCACAAACACAACTTTTATTCGCAAATAATATCAGAAGGATTTTCAGTCATTGTGGAAATTCCATCTTCCCTACTATTAATAGCTTCTCTAGAGAGAAAAAAAATTGTTAAATCGCAAAATTTGCGATCACTTCATTCAATATTTCCTTTTTTAGAGGACAAATTCTTACATTTAAATTATGTTTTAGATATATTAATACCTTACCCTGCCCATCTAGAAATCTTGGTTCAAACACTTCGGTACTGGGTGAAAGATGCCTCGTCTTTACATTTATTAAGATTCTTTCTTTATGAGTATCATAATTGGAATAGTCTTATTAGTCCCCAAAAATTTCTTTTTATAAAAAGGAATCAAAGATTATTCTTATTCTTATATAATTTCCATGTATGTGAATACGACTCTATTTTCTTTTTTCTTTGTAACCAATCCTCTCATTTACGATCAACATCCTATAGAGTCCTTCTTGAACGCGTTTCTTTCTATGGAAAATTAGACTATTTAGTCAAACTTTTTACTAAGGATTCTGGCGTTCTCTTAGGGCTTTTCAAGGACCCTTCCTTGCATTCTGTGAGGTATAAAGGAAAATCTATTCTGGCCTCAAAAGGGACAGCCCATTTGATGCATAAATGGAGATTTTACCTTATACATTTCTGGCAATGCCATTTTTCTTTGTGGTCTCAACCAAGAAGAATCCATATTAATCGATTATCAACCCATTTGTTTGACTTTATGGGTTTTCTTTCAAGTGTACAATTCACTTATTCAGTGGTACGGAGTCAAATGTTAGACAACGCATTTTTAATCGATACTACTATTAAGAAGTTCGATCCTAAAATCCCAATTAGTCCTCTGATTGTATCGTTGGCTAAAGCGCAATTTTGTAACGGATTAGGGCATCCTATTAGTAAGTCGGCCTGGATCGATTTCTCGGATTCTGATATTATTGATCGATTTGGGCGTATATGTAGAAATCTTTCGCATTATTATAGTGGTTCTTCAAGAAAAAAGAGTTTGTATCGAATAAAGTATATCCTTCAAATTTCTTGTGCTAAAACTTTAGCTCGTAAACACAAAAGTTCTGTGCGTGCTTTTTTGAAAAGATTGGGTTCAGAAATTTTGGAAGAATTCTTTACTGAAGAAGAAAAAGTTCTTTCGTTAATCTTACCAAAAAATTATTCTAACTCGCGGGGGTTATATAAAGCATG